GCAACCCAACCTCTGTTTTTCAAGTTTCTAATCCCGTACTTTTTTGAATCGAAATATCTCAAAAAAAGTAAATTCACTCTTGACAGTGCTATATGTTGTATATGTAAATCCTAGATGTAAAACTATCCTGAATTCGTCCCCGAAAAGGTAGAGAAGAGGCGGAAAAATAAATATATGCTGAAATAAGAAACAATGGCCAATGTGATAAAAAAATGAATCATAAATAGAGTTCAGGTTCGAATTCCATAGAAAATATGGATGGGATTGTCTATAATGATAGAGAACTCAAACGTTCCCTCATGTTTTTATCCATCTACCTTATTTTTTAGGTTGGTGAAACTTGAAAATTAACTCATTGAACGAGTAAACAATAGAATTGGAGTCGCTTGAATGGTACCAACGAAATCAAGTACTAACTCCTATTTATTATTGAATTAACCGATCAACCTGCTTGCTATCGGACATTTTTTCTTCGGTTTACAAAATGCAAAGAATTTCTACATATTTCACTTTTTATTATTATGAAAACAAATCCTACCCCTTCGGGTCTCGGGGTTTCCACACTTGAAGAAAAAAAACTGGGGCGTGTCGCTCAAATCATTGGTCCGGTGCTAGATGTATCCTTTCCCCCCGGTAAGATGCCTAATATTTACAACGCTTTGGTAGTTAAGGGCCGAGATACTGACGGCGAGCTAATTAATGTCACTTGTGAGGTACAGCAATTATTAGGAAATAATCGAGTGAGAGCTGTAGCTATGAGTGCTACAGATGGTCTGATGAGAGGAATGGAGGTTATTGACACGGGAGCTGCTCTAAGTGTTCCAGTCGGTGGGGCGACTCTCGGACGAATTTTCAACGTTCTTGGAGAGCCTGTTGATAATTTAGGTCCTGTAGATACTCGCACAACATCTCCTATTCATAGATCTGCGCCCGCTTTTATACAATTAGATACAAAATTATCCATTTTTGAAACAGGGATCAAAGTAGTTGATCTTTTAGCTCCTTATCGACGTGGGGGGAAAATAGGACTATTCGGGGGGGCTGGAGTGGGTAAAACAGTCCTTATCATGGAATTGATCAACAATATTGCCAAAGCTCATGGAGGCGTATCTGTATTTGGCGGAGTGGGCGAGCGTACTCGTGAGGGGAATGATCTTTACATGGAAATGAAAGAGTCTGGAGTTATTAATGAACAAAATCTTGCAGAATCAAAAGTAGCTCTAGTCTATGGTCAGATGAATGAACCGCCGGGAGCTCGTATGAGAGTTGGTTTGACTGCCCTAACCATGGCGGAATATTTCCGGGATGTTAATGAACAAGATGTCCTTCTATTTATAGACAATATTTTCCGATTTGTCCAAGCAGGATCCGAAGTATCTGCCTTATTAGGCAGAATGCCTTCTGCTGTGGGTTATCAACCTACCCTTAGTACAGAAATGGGTACTTTGCAAGAAAGAATTACTTCTACCAAAGAGGGGTCTATAACTTCTATTCAAGCAGTTTATGTACCTGCGGACGATTTGACCGACCCTGCCCCTGCCACGACATTTGCACATTTAGATGCTACTACCGTACTATCAAGAGGACTAGCTTCAAAAGGTATCTATCCAGCAGTAGATCCTCTTGATAGTACGTCAACTATGCTCCAACCTCGCATCGTTGGTGAAGAACATTATGAAATTGCGCAAAGAGTTAAGCAAACTTCACAACGTTACAAAGAACTTCAGGATATTATAGCTATCCTTGGGCTGGACGAATTATCTGAAGAGGATCGTTTAACCGTAGCAAGAGCACGAAAAATTGAGCGTTTCTTATCACAACCCTTCTTCGTAGCAGAAGTATTTACGGGCTCTCCAGGGAAATATGTTGGTCTAGCAGAAACAATTAGGGGGTTTCAACTGATCCTTTCCGGAGAATTAGATGCTCTTCCTGAGCAGGCCTTTTATTTGGTAGGTAACATCGATGAAGCTACCGCGAAGGCTGTGAACTTAGAAGTGGAGAGCAAATTGAAGAAATGACCTTAAATCTTTGTGTACTAACCCCGAATCAAATTGTTTGGGATTCAGAAGTGAAAGAAATTGTTTTATCTACTAATAGTGGCCAAATCGGTGTATTACCAAACCACGCCCCTATTGCCACAGCTGTAGATATAGGTATTTTGAGACTACGTCTTAATGACCAATGGTTAAAAATAGCTCTGATGGGGGGTTTTGCTAGAGTAGGCAATAATGAGATTACTATTTTAGTAAATGATGCGGAGAAGGGTAGTGACATTGATCCACAAGAAGCTCAGCAAGCTCTTGAAATAGCTGAAGCTAACTTGAGTCGGGCTGAGGGCAAGAGACAAACTATTGAAGCAAATTTAGCCGTCAGACGAGCTAGGACGCGAGTCGAGGCTATCAATGTAATTTCATAACTAATTGGTGCGCCCCCCAAAAAAGTAAGTTCGGTTTATACACCATATTTTGGTTTTGCGGATTGAGTCAAATCAACTGTAATAGCATTTCTGATGCAACTAAAAAAAGGGGGGGTGGGTAGAAAAACTTATTAGATACCAATTCCTCCGGTATCTAATAAGTTCTACCTACTATTGGATTTGAACCAATGACTCCCGCCGTATGAAAGCAATACTCTAACCACTGGGTTAAGTAGGTCATTTATCATCACAAAGAGAAAGAAAGGGGCTTTTCATATTGATGAATTATAGATGCAATCTTATTTCTAAGCAATACCAATTCTTGGCAGGAAACAGAGCAGAAGCTATCATGTTGGATCATAAAAGGCTCATCTTGACAAGAAATTATTTCCATGATAAACTATCTCTCACAAGGGCTATAGCTCAGTTGGTAGAGCAACTCGTTTACACGCGCGCCAATGTTTTTCAGGGGAGTCCATCATGCAATCAACAAAATTTATCTTATTGATAAATCGATGTCTTACTCTATATATTCGAGGGAACAATAGCCTGACAAATATTCGGTCCGCTTTGGGTGCCAATTTAGGCTCCAAATAGAACCCATCATTGATTCGATAATTGATAAGGTGAATACACAGCCCATTCAATGCTAGGCATAATGAGTATAAGGACCTCAAACAAAAATCTTTTCGTACTATGAACTTTAAGGTGTATGAAGTTTCATATTTGACTCTTTGAGCAGAGCGATAGAGACTCCATTTAACTTAGGTTGATCTAGGCCAGAGGCAGACCTACGTCAAGGTAACTCTTCTTTGAAACACTTTGGTATTGCTCCTGGATCATAATCTAAATAATGAATCAGAGCACGTGGAGCCATCTCGTTATCTTTCTGTTAAGAAAAAGTATGGCGGACTTTCTGATATTTATATCAGTTGATGAAAGAGCCCAATGCAAAAAAATGCATGTTGGGTCTTTGGAACAGTTTGAATCATTTCGATAATAATAAGTTTGATCTGTTTTACCGAGAAGGTCTACGGTTCGAGTCCGTATAGCCCTAAAAACTTGTATAGTTTTAATTTCCTCATTCTTGTTTGTTGGTTGTAGTCGGACAGTCGTTTGGTCCATCGAAATAGAATAATTATCACATGCTCCGAGCGATCCCCGTGGGTGAGCATGAAACGGAAAAATTAATTTCGATGGGCCCAATCGGTATTTTTTCGATCTCGGTTTAAAAAACCCGTCTTTTCTTCTTTAGTGGGTGAATTACAAAAAAAAATTTGTTTTCCTATCCAGGATCAAAGAGTTTGTGATATTCCTTTTCTTTTTGTACAAAATATATTTTTATAGATCTTAATATACCCCAACCCAATTGCTCACCATTCTAATTCTACCGATGCTGACTTTATGCAAGAAGATTGGGGGTCTGTTTGCACTTGGACGAGGTAAGAAGCCCCCAACTCATCGTTTTTTCGGGAGCAGAACCCAATTCGTTGTTTCAGAGATAATGACTGGCTCCTAACTCTATTAGTGTTTGCAGCCCTTTCTATTTCTATGAGTTGTTTGGGGATTTGGTCTCTCGAATCATTTGATAATGTGCGATTCGATTAGAAGTTTATTCTGTAAATTTTTTAGGATTCGACTGACTCTCCCGTTGTGATATACTTCGTTGTGTAGGGTTCGTTCAAAATAAATCTTTTTTTACATGAAGGCTAACCCAGTGGTTGGTCTGACTTTAAAACTCTTTTTTATTATATTAATAAGTATTTCCCTCCTTTTCGGACCCATTTCAAGTACTAAAGATCGATATTATAGATTCCTCTTTTAAGAAGGCTTCGAGCTCTAATTTCATAACCCGCTTCTTTTTTGGGGGATGGGTTGCAGGTCGAGTTAGTACAGACTCAAAAACCGTAAATTGGGGATAGAACCCTAGGGTTGTAATATGTAAGGGTTTCTCTCAATTCAATGCATTGAATCAAATCTATTAAGTCTAGAACAAGGATAAAAAATGGAATAGGGCGATGTATTCTGTTTCCGTATCTAATCAATAGAAACAACAATCCTCTAACTGGATTGGATCTTAATGAAAAGAATAAACCAATACCTTTCTGTTTTATTATATGATCATAAAATATATATATAATACATATATAATTCTTAATATTCTTAATAGTATCTTAATTTAATCTTAATAAAAATTCTATATAAATTATAACTAAAAAAAATGGAATTCTTTTTTATCTTTTTTTTTTTTAGCGAAAATCTGAGATAAGATAAAAACGATAAGTTTGTAATAAGAGCATAATATAATATATCTCTAACATATCGAAATTGAATTTAAGTAAGTTAAAAAAGGATTCCACTCAATGAATCTTGAAACAAGAATGACCCACAGCAAAAAATTGGGGGGTTCAATCAAAATTCATTGGTATTTCGACTAAACAGTTATAGATTAATTCAAATTCCAGATCGAATCGAGGAATACGGTATATTTTTTTCCACATTCTATAGGAGTGCATCTATGTTTCTGCTTTACGAATATGACATTTTCTGGGCATTTCTAATAATATCAAGTCTTATTCCTATT